TTTTCACATTTCTTGCTTTTTGACTTATTGTTTAGTGTTCTTAAAAAGAAGATATCTATAGGGGTAGAATCCACGTAATTCTATATTCAATCTTAAAGATACACTCATAATAGAATATTTCTCTAATTATGATAGAATATAGGATTAATGATATTGAATATCAAAATATTCTTTTGATATAGAATACTATATCATTCTAATAGAGCGGGTAGCGGGAATCGAACCCGCATCGTTAGCTTGGAAGGCTAGGGGTTATAGTAGACCTTAATTCATCATTGTTAACGTCTCTAATTCAAAACCGAACATGAAACTTTGATTTCATTCGGCTTCTTTATGGATGTATGAATAAATTTCAAGATTGAAATAAGACCTGAATGAAATCAAAAAATTGTTGAACCATAACATCTATGTCAGCTGTCTCTTTGAATGTATTCAAAGAGATTCGGCTTTCTAGACAATCCCCTCTCTCTAGAATATAGAATAGGGTATTCTAACAATATTCTCTTAGTTACTTCGTTCTCTATTTCTATTTGATGTAATAGAATCCTTAGGAAAAGTTTTTGTCTTTCTACCGAGCTAAAACTAAAAAAAAAAGTTAATGTCCTTCGGAAACTAAAGACATCCTTATTTAATAGATAAGCTATTTTGCTTTAATCTTTCTTGTTTCTATTTCTAGAATAAGAATAATAGGGAAAGATTGAAGATTTAGTTACGATTCAATTTAAACTTTTCTATCTTTATCCATGGATCCTTTATCTATACGCATAGTTATTGGGAGTCTTGATCCAATAAAACAAATTGTGTTTCGCTATTTGATAATCCAATTTGAAAAAATTTTTCAAAAATGTGAACTTTGGACTCAAATCACGAGAATCTCGATTCTTCCTCAACTCCTTCTTAGTGAATTGATAGGTAAAGGAAAGGATTCAATCCTTTTAAGAAAAAAAGTTTTTGTTCGGAATATAAAGTAAATCCGAGGGACCCCTTAACTCTAAAAGGGATTACTAAAACGAATCACACTTTTACCACTAAACTATACCCGCTACAATGCCATTATTGTGTAGAAATAAATCTTTTGTCGAATAAGAGGTAATCAGACGTAATCAGAATCAAAAGAAGGGATAGAATCCGAAACTAATAATGAAAATGATAGCATAGGTGTGTTTTAGTTTTTTTATTAGACCTAATCGGGTTTATTTCAATAAATTAGTTAAAGAGGACTCCTAATTAGTAATAACTCAATAACAAGTTTCTTTCAGTACAGTACCACTAAGAGGAGGGAAAAAAAAAGGAAGAAAATAAAGAATATTACTAATATTCGAATTCGATTATTAAGTCGATTCTAATTAATATAATTGATATAATAATCAATTAGGAAATCAAATAAAAGTCAATAATTCAATATCAATAGAAGAATAAAGAAAAAATGAAACTTTGATTCGAGTCTCTATCCTAGAATCAAAATTGTCCTTATATGGTATGGATATTTCATTCAATAAAAAGAATTTTTGTTAAACATTTTTTTTGTAATATATATGATTTGGTACAAAAAAAGGCCTGGCTAGGTACGAACCAAGCCAGGATAAGAAAATAAATAAACAATATATTTCGACAGAAGAAATATTTTTTATTTTCTTTCTTTTTTTTGAAAGAATTCTTTCGACCCTTGTTTTTTCAATATATATTTAGATAGAATGGATTTTATCTAATATGAATAGAATTCATATTTATTTTAATAAAGATAACGAGAAATAAGGAAAGAGAGGAGTTTTTTTTCTATCTTACTTTTACTTTTTGAAAGTACGATAGAAAATTTCAAATGGGGAGAGATGGCTGAGTGGCCTAAAGCGTCGGATTGCTAATCCGTTGTATGAGTTTTTCGTACCGAGGGTTCGAATCCCTCTCTTTCCGTTTTTGTTAATGAATTGATATTTGATCTTTTTTTGAAATTCAAAAATGTACAATCAAGTTCTTTTTTTATTCGTCACGTCCGGGATTACGTCCTGGATCATTAGATAGGAATCCAAAGATAAAGAGAGAAACAAAGAATATCACTACTGTGTAAACAAAGAGTTTGAGAGTAAGCATTACACAATCCCCAAGCATTTTTTGAAAAAAAAAAAGAGAGAGAATAGATTATCCTTTTTTCTACCACATATCCTATTTCGACACCAATAAACAAAACGGTTTCTAGAAAAAGAACTCAAAAATGGATTTGCAATAAAAATCGGTTGATTTAAAAAAAAAATTCTTTTTTATCTCCATCCTTTCCTACCCCCTATTGGGGGGCTCAAAAGGGGTTTCACTAAATCAATAAATGAAATAAATTCAAAACAAAAGAAAAGTTTCTAAAAAGAATCAGAATGAGAAAAGAACTCCAATTATCAATTGTTTGAATCGAGGGTTCATATTTGAAAGTTTATCGAATAATTATTAGCATTTTCTTTCTCGGATAACTAATATCTAGTACATTACTCAAGATCTTATCGAAAACTTACAGCAGCTTGCCAAACAAAGGCTAATAGAAAAAACAGAAGGGGTATTACTGGCATAATATCTACGATAGGATTCAAAAAAGCGTAGGCCTCTGGCAATTTGACTACTAAAAAACTACTTGAATTCAAATAAAGGTTGAAATGAAAACAGGAGTAGATCAAACTAAAGATATTAAACATAATAAACATTTTTTTCCTGTATTGAACTTGGAGATAATTTCATTTTGATTGAGTTTTATTGGATATCTGTTAAAACAGAAAAAGAAAACTCAAAAAAATACTTTTTTGAAAACTCATTCAATTTGAAACCGTTTGATTTTCAAAATAAAAGAGAAAGGAGAATAGAAGAAATCGTATTTTAGACAATATTTTAATTAAATTCTATCTAATGATCAATAAATTCATTTTTCCTTCTAGCTCTACGTGTCAAAATCCTAGGAACAATCCATTTTTTGATTGGAATTGACGAACAACAAGTACTAATACTACTGTTTATTAGTATTGATTGAACAGAAAGACAAATGGGGCGTGGCCAAGTGGTAAGGCAACGGGTTTTGGTCCCGCTATTCGGAGGTTCGAATCCTTCCGTCCCAGGGAATACCTTTTTCTATTTTATATCTAGAAAGAATATAGATATTTTGAGAATAACGAAAGATTGTCATAAATGATCTTGTGATTTGGATAACAGAGGAACTATAGATTTCAAGAATTTGAAATCAATTTCAACCAAATTAACAAGAGATTGAACCCCTCCCTCCCTCCAGTCGATCTATACTTTTAGAGTATAGTATAGAGTAGTTACTATTACTATTGCTTAAGCAAAAAGAAATTAGTTAGTTGAAAAGTCTTAACCTCTCATATAACTATTATAACGATTAATAATCGAACACACTCATTTCAATACCAAAAAATTCGATGAAATTAAGCCGATGAAATGAATAGAAATAGAATAAGTTAATAAGAAAAAAATGTTATACATTATGTATTTTTTTTGAACCTTATTTTGAAGTATTTGCTAAAAATATCAAAATCGAATTGGAAATGTATCCAAATGTATGGAATAATAAGTAATTCATAGATCCTATATTTCTATTTGATTCCACTTTTTATTTGTATTTAGTTTATTTAAATAAGCGTTATTTAACCCGCTCAGTCAGCGAAACTACTCGTAAAAGAAAATCATGAATTTTTTCTTATTTTCTTTTTCAGTATGAACTAAAAGAATAGTAGACTTTACTTTTTTCAGTCTATATTTTTGTAATTAATGAGGTTGAATTTTAGGATGGCTGATTTTGATGAGTCTATTTGATCATTAGTTTGATTCTATCAAAATGGTGGGTATTTTTTCAATTGTTATTAAAGAACTATTTAATTGAATTTTTGATTTTCTTTTTTATTTTTAGAAGTATTTGATCCTCTGAAGATGGAATGTGAATTCAATACCAAAAATTTATCAATTCCTAATATTCGATTTTCTAATCTTTTTGTTTCGATTTCGGATTGATAAATTGGCTTTTTTTCTTTAGAAAGAAAATAAAAAATAGCATATTGCAATTCAGTCAATAAAAAAAAAAATGAAAAAAAAAATTGGTATGAAATTTCATTTTTGCTATGACTTCGTAAAAAAAGTAGTCATTCATAAAAATTGAAAAAAAAAGAAAAAACAATATGCGTTCCTCTGGAACAACTATAACGAGCGAACAAATGACTATTCGTGATTCCATGATTGAATCAATTACATACCAGTTCAAACCCGGGGGAATGCTATGGTAAAACTTCGTTTGAAACGATGTGGTAGAAAGCAACGTGCGGCTTGACAGACGGGATCGTTCGTGGATTCTTATATCCACCATTTGAATTATAAATGTGCTCTTGGCTCGACATCTTTTGTTTTCTTACACCAGAATCTTAGTTTTTTTTTGCTTGTAGTGTAAGATAGTACGTGATGTAGCTCGAGTCAAAACTATTGATTCTTTTCTCAGGGGCAAGGAATCTAGGGTTAGTGCTAATTAATAAGTTTTAACAACTTTGTAAGTATAGTGATTTTTTTCCGTGTGATACTCATTTCTCTGAATCTTTTATTTTGATAGAAAAAAGCATAATAAGGGGGCATGTTGCTGCCATTTTCAAACGATTTTTAGTCACCGAAGTAATGTCTAAACCCAATGATTCACGGTAAAGATAAAGTATCTTGGAACAAGAGAATCCCCCTTTTTTTATTGTCTCGACAACTAGAGTAAGAACGAAGAAGCAAAATCAATTTTGTTTTAATGGGGACAAAAAAAGATGGATTAGAGACTACTCAAAAAATGAAATGAATAGGCTTTTATGATTTTCTTTTGAGCTATTTGATAGTTATCCAACTTGAGTTATGAGAAGAAAAATGTGTGTTTTTTTCTATTGATATAAATAAATAGAATCAAATAATATTATTATTTTTTAATATTTCTTAATACTTAATATTAGTCTAATTTCTTTATGGATCTATTTGACCTTGTATATATAGACATCACTTCAATTTCTCGAGCCGTACGAGGCGAAAACTTCGTATACGTTTCTGGGGGGAGTTAGAGTTCGTCTACATCTATCCCAATGAGCTGTTTATCGAATTGTTGCAATCGATGGTCGATCCGGAAGAGAAGGAAAAGATCTATGTAAAATGGGTTTTTATGATCCTATAAATAGTCAAACCTATTTAAATATTCCTGCTATTTTATATTTTCTTGAAAAGGGTGCTCAACCTACAGGAACTCTTTTTGATATTTTCAAAAGGGCGGGGGTTTTTTATCAATTTCGTAAGAAATTCAATTAATAAAAAAAAAAGGAGAAGGGGGAAATTTTGATTTAGTTTTATAACTTTTTTCTAGTAGATCCCCCTCTCTCTCCCTCTTTTTGTTTCTTAACACTTTTTTTTTACCGTGTCTTCTTTTTTATATATTGACAAGAGTCTATTGAGCAAATATAATTCGATCATGGATAAATGGATCCATTTACTCGCTTTGTTTTTTACTTTACTTCAGTCAAAAAGATTTTTACTACATTTTTTATTTCTTTTATTTTTATCTGAAAAATATTCTCTTTTTTTACTTTTAAATAAATGGGAAATTATTAAATTAATTAATATTAATTTAATAATTTCAGAATCGAAAATTTTCGATGGATTTTTTACTAGTTTGATGTTTTGATTGTGTTGTTCAATTTTATCTCTTTAGTTTTTTATCCAACCAAACATTGCCAATTTTTTGTTCTTCGGGTTGCTAACTCAACGGTAGAGTACTCGGCTTTTAAGTGCGGCTAGCATCTTTTACACACTTCAATGAAGTAAGGGATTCATTCATACCTTTGGTAGATTTGATTTTGTAAGACCACGACTGATCCTGAAAGGAATGACTGGAAAAAATAGCATGTCGTATGAATAGAGAATTCTGAGAATGTTTCAGTTTTACTTTAACTGGATCGGTTCGAAAACTTATTTGAATTGTGGGAGTGCGAAAAAATGAACTTAATTCAGAATCAGAATGGGGTCGAATGAATAAATGGATAGAGTTTTCCGGCTTCAATTAAGTTTTGATAAGGAAAAAAAAAAAGAGCAACGAGCTTTTGTTCGAAATTCGAATGATTACCCGATCTAATTAGACGTTAAAAATATATTAGTGCCAGTATGGGGGAAGAATTTTCCTTGAGTGCATGATTATAGTATCTTATCTATTTTCGTTTTTATTAATCAAATAAGTCCTAATTATTAGTTATGTCCTATTCTGGGTTCTACATAAATGTGTAGAAGAAGCAGCATATTGATAAATATATTGATTTTCAAAAATCAAAAGAGCGATTGGTTTGAAAAATAAAGGATTTCTAACCCATCTTGTTTTGTTATCCTAGAAACAAATATAAACTATTTAGATTGAAAGAGAGGATAGAGAGTCTGTTGATGAGTCTACCTGTCTCCGAGTATCTAGTATTTTCTTACTATAATGCTTTGTTTTGACTGCATCGCACTATATATATCGTTTCATAATCAATAAATGGACTACTTTCTGTTTCTTTTGATTCGAATCCAATTTCCAATGGATCAATTTCAAGGATATTTAGACCTAAATAGATCTTGGCAACACAACTTCCTATACCCACTCCTTTTTCAGGAGTATATTTATACACTTGCTCATCACGTTTTAAAGAGATCAATTAGATCTATTTGGTTAGAAAATGTATGTTATGACAAAAGAATTAGTTCAATAATTGTTAAACGTTTAATTATTCGAATGTATCAACAGAATCCTTTGATTATTTTGGATACTGATTCTAGACAAAATAGGTTTTTTGCTTACAACAAGAATTTGTATTCGCAAATTCTATCCGAGGCATTTGCAGTCACTGTGGAAATTCCATTTTCGTTTCGATTCCTATTTTCCTTAGAAAGGAAAGAGGTAGATCAATTTCGTAATTTACGATCAATTCATTCAATATTTTCTTTTTTAGAGGACAAATTATCCCATTTAGATTCTGTGTCAAATGTATTAATACCTTATCACATCCATCTAGAGATCTTGGTGCAAACCCTACGTTACTGGTTGAAGGATGCCTCTTCTTTGCATTTCTTACGTTTCTTTCTCTATGAGTATTGTAATTGGAATAGGTTTATTCTTTCAAAGAATTGGTTTTTTTCAAAAAGAAATCCAAGATTCTTCTTGTTCCTATATAATATTCATATATGTGAATACGAATCCATCTTTTTTTTTCTTCGTAATCAATCTTTTCATTTACGTTCAACATCTTCTGGATTCTTTTTTCAACGAATATATTTCTTTAGAAAAATAAAAAATCTTGTCAAAATATTTATTCATAATGAATTTCAGGCCATCTTGGAGTTATGCAAAGATCCTTTTATGCATTATGTTAGATATCAAGGAAAATCAATTCTTTCTTCAAATAATACGCCTATTCTGATTAATAAATGGAAATATTATTTTCTTAATTTATGGCAATATCATTATTCTATGTGGTC